GGTTATTTTCTGAATGAATAAGTATAAGTAATTGTGTAGGGACGAAATTTTAATTATAATATAATGTGAAAAAACAACCTGCACGTCCAAGACCCTAAAAGAAATATGAGAAATATATATTTCTTTTTCTCGGATTAAACAAAAGGATTTGCAAATAAAAGGGCTAATGCTACAACCAATCCATAAATTGTTAAAGCTTCCATAAAAGCTAAACTAAGTAATAAAGTACCTCGGATTTTTCCCTCCGCCTCGGGCTGTCTCGCAATACCTTCTACAGCTTGGCCTGCAGCAGTACCTTGACCAACTCCAGGTCCAATAGAAGCAAGCCCTACAGCCAATCCAGCAGCAATAACGGAAGCGGCAGAAATCAGTGGATTCATGATAGATAAGTTCCTCACACAAAAAAAAGAAATGGTTAATGATACAATGAACCAATGAATTAGAACTTAATTATTCCGTTGGAATATCCATCCAGTAGAAAGAATTAAAAACGCCAAATTTTAATTAATATATTATTAGATCATTAGAAATTTTTAACTTCAAAATATGAACCTATAAGCATTAGATTCTACATATCTGGTGCAACCGCTCTCTACTAACCAACTAAGTTTTTTCAAGAGACTCTATTACCATTAGATGGTAAATGGTAATAGAGTCTCTTGAGCCACACATGATTGGATCTAAACTAAATCTTCCTAAGACTAATCAATGATGACCCTCCATGGATTCGCCTATATAAGCCGCGGCTAAAGTTGCAAAAATAAGAGCCTGAATCCCGCTTGTAAATAATCCGAGGAACATGACAGGTATAGGAACCACTAAGGGTACTAAAGAAACAAGAACAACAACTACTAATTCATCCGCTAATATATTTCCAAAAAGTCGAAAACTAAGTGATAGAGGTTTTGTGAAATCTTCTAAAATGTTAATGGGTAAAAGAATTGGGGTTGGTTGAATGTATTTACCAAAATAACCTAACCCTTTTTTTGTAAGACCCGCATAGAAATAGGCTACTGATGTGAGTAAAGCTAAAGCAACAGTAGTATTTATATCATTCGTGGGTGCGGCTAACTCCCCCTGAGGTAACTGTATGATTTTCCACGGGAAAAGGGCCCCTGACCAATTAGAAACAAAAATAAATAGAAACATAGTTCCAATAAAGGGAACCCAAGGGCGATATTCTTCTCCAATTTGTGTTTTACTCACGTCTCGAATAAATTCAAGGACATATTCCAAGAAATTCTGACCCCCTGTCGGAATGGTTTGTGGATTACGAGCAGCTATAGCAGCTGAACCTAGTAAGATAGCAATTACAACCCAAGAAGTTATAAGTACTTGACCGTGGATTTGGAAACCCCCTATTTGCCAATAAAAATGTTGACCTACTTCCACACCAGACATATCATATAACCCCTTCTTTAGTGTGTTGATTGAATATGATAGAATATTCATATTGTCCTCTGACAGAAATAAAACTTAAAAAAATTTATTTTGATTCAATCATCTCTTTCTCGACTTGTCTACTTTTTTTTGAATTTACTTTTTATTTAGGATACCGATTAATCAAATCACATAATATCACCAGCCCTTTCCCTTTAATTTATTATATAGTTTTTGATATTCAGGAACATTAACCAATTCTATTATAAATTATAGGAATTGAAGTGTTGATTTCATAAAAAAATCAAGTATTTCTTACATAGCTAGAACGACCTTCACAAATTGCAAATACTAACTTGGTAAGAATTAATCGGATTGAAGATATAGCATCATCGTTTGCCGGAATCGAAATATCGGCGAGATCCGGGTCACAGTTTGTATCGATTAAACAAATCGTTGGAATTCCCAAAGTAATACATTCTCGAAGAGCTGTATATTCTTTTTGTTGATCAACAATGATTACAATATCAGGTAATTCTGTCATATATTTAATCCCGCCCAGATATGTTTGCAAGTGAGATAATTGTCTCTTTACCACCGCGGCATCTCTCTTCGGAAGACGCGCGAGTCGCCCCGCCTTTTGTTCCATTCGTAAGTCCCTGAATTTATGAAGTCTTGTTTCTGTAGTGGACCAATTCGTTAACATACCCCCAAGCCACTTTTTATTAACATAATGACATCGAGCCCTTATTGCAGCCCATGCTACTGAATCAGCTGCTTTATTTTTTGTCCCAACAATTAAAAATTGTTTTCCCCTACTTGCTGCGTCAAAAACTAAATCACAAGCCTCTGATAAAAAACGAGCAGTTCTGGTAAGATTTATAATATGAATACCCTTACATTTTGCAGAGATATAAGGTGACATTCGGGGATTCCATTTTCGAGTACCATGCCCAAAATGAACTCCCGCCTCCATCATCTCTTCCAAATTGATGTTCCAATATCTTCTTGTCATTTCTCCACACACTTTAACTCTTTTTTGAATAAAGAGATGAGGTATCCTGAAATAAAAATTTGTTCCAACGGAACCTTCTTTTTTAACCTGGATATTGATACACAACCCAAACTAAAAATTCCTGTCTATTTTTATCTTTTTTTTTTAGTGAACGTATTTTATTACATTACTAAGATACTAAATTAATTAATTAAATAACAATAATCAATAATAAAGATAAAAAAAGATGAATCTCTTCTGTTAAATCCCCCCAATCATTGTTGTTTTGATCTATCACCTAAATTCTTTAAAAAACAAGAATCCAACAATTCTCTGTGGTAAAACAAAATATCTCTCGTTTCTCCCTCGAGTCTATTCTTGTTTTTTTTTTTCAAAGGAATGCTAATGCTCTTATGTTGATTTGATCGGTGTACGAATCCCTTGAATCCAGTACCAACGGGTATCACCCCCCCCAGAACAACGTTTTCTTTTAATCCTTTCAACCAATCAATACGGCCTCGGAGAGCAGCTTTTGCTAAAACTCGGGCAGTTTCTTGAAAACTTGCTTCGGATATAAAACTTTGAGTATTCAGGGATGCTCTCGTTATTCCCAATAAGATCGTTCGGTAACAGATCGCTTCTTCCAAAGTGCGCCCCGTTCGTTCTGCTCGAAACAATCCAATTAGTTCTCCGGGCAAAAAAATATTAGACATTCCATCCTCTGAAACCAAGACTTTAGATGTTATTTGCCGTACAATAATTTCGATATGCCGATTATGAATCTGCACCCCCTGGGATCGATAAACCTTTTGGATCTTATTAACCAAAGAGATACGACTTTGTGCTATAGTTAGCTCAGCCCCAACCAAGAATCCCCACGGAATTCCAAGAATTTTTTTTATACGTTCGTTCCAACCATTAATCCTCTTTTCGAGATTCATGGATATTGACTCAACCGAACGAACTTCTAAGACTTGTTCCACTTTTGGCAGACCTTGCGTTATATCACCAGACCTCGATTTTTCATATATAAATGTAACTAGGGTATCCCCTTCATAAATGATTTCTCCATAATGCCCATGAACTGTTGCTCCTGGGGTAGCTAAACAGGGCTTAGCCGATCTTATTACTACCGAATCAAATTGAACAATTATAATTTGACCCGGTTTTAAGTGCAGTCCATTTTTTTTTATACATATATTTTCACAAATAAATTGTCCAAGACGCATTTTTGTAGATGTCTCGTCACAAAAATTGTAATGAAGAAAATCCCAATGCAAATTGAATGGATTCAAAATTATATTACTACAAAAATTGGGATTATAAATTATTCCATTTTCATCCATTAAATAATATTGATATTTAAGGACTTGACAGGTTTGTTTTAAATTGTCCAGTTGTAAATAATTATTTACCAAGATCTGATTATGAGTTATTAAATGGTAAAAAAAAAAAAAATTCGCAAAATTTAGGACTGTTCCTAAAGGACCGAATGAATTCTTAATTAGAATTAGGCGATCTTTTTTAATGGATTCTTTGGGATATTTTACACCGTTGAGTGTGAATGGACCCATTCGAAAACAATTGGATGATGACAAAATTATAAAAGACTGACATTCCTTATTTTTACCCACCAACATACGAACAGTTCCTTGATTTGGGTTAAATGCTTGTTGAAGTTTGGGCTTTGAATAAATGGAAAAAAACGGATTCATATTGGTATACTTTAAGCCATCATCAGAAAAAGGGGGGGGATTCTTTCTTTTACCGATATACGAAAGAGCCGTATTCACTAAACCGATCTTTAGGAAATATCGAATTATACCATTTGTCCTTACTTCAACAAATGAAGCACGGGCCTCTTCGATTTCGATAGAAGAATCTTTTTTGTCTTGGTTCCAATTCAATACTAAACAAGTACGTACTAATTGAATACTTGTGTCATAAATTCCCCGGGTGACTTTGCCATTTCCATTTCCATAAAGGATATAATTGAAAACTCGAAGTTGCACATTACCCCTTTCTTGCAACAGATCCTGAGGGAAAAGTGTTGCTAAATTGATACCGTCCGTGATTTCATATGTGACTACGGGTCGAACCAAAACAAAATACTTTTTCTTAGTAGGGGTGATCCGTTGAACATAGAGCCAATTTTTAAAATTTTTTAATTCCTTGTAATTTGTCTTTCCTGGTGGTATCAAAATGCCGCTGTGTCGGGATATATTATCTGTTTCCCCAGGAAAATAGATATCTCCAGAAAAAATTTTAAGTTCAATCTTTTTTTTTTTCCTCTCCACCCGAACCACTCCGCCTACGCGGCTTCTTGTATTTAAAGTAATTTTTGTATCTACTCCAATGATACTATTGTTCCGTACCATTATCGAAGAAGATCCGGGTAAAATATGTACTTCCTGGGAAATGAAAAAAAACCGATCGACTTTCATTTGGTATTTTGGTCGAAATTCTTTGACTCCTCGATACTCAATCAAGTCCTCGTTTTTAACGCTGGAATGCATTTCTATAGTTTCATATTTAGTAATTCCCGAACTCTTTGTTCGGTATCGAGGATCATTGAAATAAGAAAAAATACTATTTCTACGGAAAATACCATTTATGGGTATTTCAATCGAGATACCGTTGGAAAGGGACATTAATTCTTTTTCTCGTTCTTGACTCAATTGAAATTGAAATGGAATGATTAATCTATTTTTTCGCCTCTTTGCCAATAAATCGGAGTTTTTTGCAGGATATATGTGATTACAATGACCTATCCCATTAAGTTCTGAATAATTCGGACTCCTATGTTCTTTTTTACTAGATTTTTTAATATAAGGATCCAAAAATTTATTTTGTACTTGATCATTAGTCATTGATAAGTTATAAATTATTTGTTCGAAAGAAAGAGAATTCCCGGTTGTTTGATCTTGATCCTTGTGGAGTGAAAAGGAGACTACACTGGATCTGTATGGTCTTCCCGACAATATCCATAAACGGCTTGCTTTTGGTAAGAGATGAACATTACCATATGTAAATTCGGGTGCATGATACACATCGGTACTCCAGTGCATTTCTCCTTCTGAATCAGAATAAATATGTTTTCGAACTTTTTCCTTAAAATTCAGAGTTGATGCCCCCGCACGAATTTCAGCAATAACTTGTTCGGATTCAACATATTGATCATTTTGAACTAAAAGAAAACTTTTTGGAGGAATATTCACATTATGTAGACTATCTTCGCTCTCAATAGTGACATACAAGTCTATATAACATAGAAAGGCAGGGTGTCCATGACGTGTACGTGTGGGATGCACCAACTCCTCATTAAATTTAATTTTGCCATTATAAGGAGCTCGTACATGTTCTGCAGTACCCCCTGTGAATACTCCGCCCGTATGAAAAGTTCTTAATGTTAGTTGAGTACCGGGCTCCCCAATGGATTGACCTGCAATAATACCTACAGCTTCTCCTAATTCGACCAGGTCGCCATGAGTAGGACTTCGGCCATAACATAATCGACAAATCCAAGACGTACTCCTACAAGTAAAAGGAGTTCGAATGGCTATTGATTGGGTTCGAAAGGTTATGAATCTATTTACAAGCCCAACCCCGATATCTTGATTGCGAGTCGCAATGCATCGCGAACCCAGATATATATCGTCTGCTAATACACGACCTATTAATATTTGGGTAAAAATTCTTTCCGGCATCCTGCCGTTTCTAGGACTTACAGAAATACCCCGAATGGTGCCACAATCTGTCCTACGTACAACAATATGTTGAACTACTTCGACAAGCCTGCGCGTAAGATATCCCGCATCTGATGTTCGTACAGCGGTATCCACAACCCCTTTGCGGGCTCCGTAGCAAGAAATTATATATTCTGTTAAAGAGAGTCCTTCGCGTAAATTGCTTTGAATAGGTAAATCAATCATTTGTCCTTGTGGATCGGACATTAATCCTCTCATACCTACTAATTGATGTACTTGAGACACATTTCCTCTAGCTCCCGAAAAAGACATTATATGGACTGGATTATAAGGGTCAGTCATCCTAAAATTAGGATTCATTTCTTGTCGCAAATATTCACTTGTAGAATACCATATCTCGATGGATTGGCGTAATTTTTCTACTGCATGGACATTTCCATAATGATGGTGTTTTTCTAAAATCAAACTTTGCTGTTCAGCATCTTGAACTAGCCATCCCTTAGAAGGTATTGTTAAAAGATCATCAATTCCTAATGAAATGGATGTAGCAGTGGCTTGCTGGAAACCCAGAGTCTTTACTTGATCCAGTATGTGTGCTGTATATGCCATTCCAAAGTGATCTATTAATCTGCTAATAAGTCGTTTCATGGCAGTTCCATCTATCGATTTATTGTGAAAGACCAAATTGGCCCGTTCTGCCATAAGTACCTCCGTATTCCGCTTAAGTAGAATTACACAATGAATGGTTTTGAGTTAATGATTAGAAAACTTCCTTTTCTGAATCTTAATTCACCTAAAAATTGATGAATTGTGATCCTAGTTGAACCCAAAAGACTCGAATTACACGGATATCATAGAATTACTTAAGTATGGTCTTACCATATGAGCAGGCTCGAGAAAATCCTTGTATAGCTTCTTCAATCTCTCGATAAAGATAAATATGACCAACAGTAGTTCGAATATATACAAAAATAATTTCTTTTTTTTTATTTCTTATTATTAGATAGTGTGCATAAATCTCATGATAGGTGCCCAAGGATTCATAGTGAACTTCGACAGGAGCTTCTCTTGAAGCAATAATACGTTGATCTAGTCGCCACCGGAGCCACAAAGGACTGTCTAAATTGATTCTTTTCTGACAATAAGCTCCAATTGCATCATAGGAATTACAAAAAAAGGGTTCTTCCATATACTTATAATTCTTATCGTCAATTCTTTCATTTTGGTCGTTTTTGCGATTCCATGGATTATATCTATTTGCACAAATACCTCGACGAGTCCCACTTGTTAATATATAGAGTCCAATAAGCATATCTTGCGTTGGTACGGAAATAGGATCCCCAATAGCTGGCGACAAAAGATTCATATGAGAAAACATAAGTAAACGAGCCTCTGTTTGAGCCTCTAAGGATAAAGGTA